AAGCCTTCGAAAAACCTTTCTGCTCTTTTCTTCCGCGTCAACCGGACTTCAAAATGGAATAGCTGATCGAGCTCTTTGGTACGCGGCTTTTAAATTGAGCTGTTCTTGCTACTCCCATAAACTAAATAAATTGGGTGGGTAGGATAAGGACTATTATCATACAGCTCTTTTTCTTGCTCTTCTGGTGCCCTTTTATTATATCTTGGCTCGTTGCGCCTGTTTGACCAATGAGAGTCCAGACTGGAGCTCATCTGATTCATTCTTCCGTTTACTCATTCGTCAGTATCGTCAAAAGCAGCTGAACTCAATCCCGATGGCTACCATTACAGTGTCGATTGGCATTCCGCTTCTAAAAAGTTTAGATATACAAAAGATGTGACCATGATTCTATCTTGGTGAGAGTGGCGTGACTTGAAGCTGCACGGAGACCATTTCCTTTTCTTGCTCTCGTGCTGGATGTCATCTCGGCATATCGGTCGGTTTAAGATGAATCCGGGGGAGGGAGAAATCCTCCATTGGCCGTTGACCTTTGATTCTCTTCTCTGAACTTAACTTAGGCTAAGATTGAGTTGAATCCGCCTCTCTTCCGTATTCCTCAGCTCGAGTTTCAGTTGCCGAAGCTGTCTTGAAGCCCTTTCTTTCCGGCTTCCTTGAGTCAGCTCGGTAGCTAGTCTAGTAAAATAGCCTTTCTTCTCTTCCCTTAACTTAATAGGGGTTGCTCGTCCACTCGGGAATGAAGCCTTACCCTTCGCTACTAACCTGTTAAATGGAGTTGAGCTGGCTACAAAATCCATTGCTTCAGTGATGGTTGCTTCCTCAAATCAAAGATGGGTGGCAGGGTCTTGAGAAAGAGTCCACTGCTGTCCAGTCATAGTCAGTAGGAGCTGCTCCGGCTCAGCTCGATCCAATTTCAAAATGGCACTCCGGCCTTGTAGTACCTCGCTATCCTCTGTTGGTAAGTAGCCATTCTGAACTGAGCTTGCTTTCTTAACTCTAAAATTAGGTCGAAGTTGGTCCTCAACTCTTCTTCGTTGGAACCAAAATTTGGAAAAGTTCTGTTAGGTTCTTAGTAGCAGTCGGCGACCTTTTCTTCTTTTACTTCACATAGCTTTTCGTCTCCTTGATAGCTGGAAGTTCTCCAAAAGTATGAAAAGCTGGAGGACTTTGTACCAGCCATTCCAGTGTGGTTGAATTTTGTTCAACAGCCCAAGGAATGTTCGCCTTTGTTATGTTATTTCCACTGCTTGAAGTGATTGTTACGACCACGAAGAAACGACGAATCCCAACTACGGATATATAAGAGCCAAAACTACTAAGGGCATTCCATCCAGCGTAAGCATCTGGATAATCTGGAATGCGACGTGGCATACCCGAAAGCCCTAAGAAATGCATGGGAAAGAGGGTCAGATTCACCCCGAAAAAAGTGATCCAAAAATGGATTTGACCTAAAGTTTCAGGGTATGTCCGACCAAAGATTTTACCCACCCAATAGTGAAATCCTGCAAATAAAGCAAAAACGGCTCCCATAGAAAGTACATAATGGAAATGTGCTACCACATAATAAGTATCATGTAGAGCAATGTCTAGCCCAGAATTAGCCGGGACTATTCCAGTGAGTCCTCCTATGGTGAATAAAAAGATGAACCCTACAGCAAATAACATGGGTGTTTTGTATTGTATCGAGCCCCCCCACATGGTAGCGATCCAACTAAAGATTTTTATTCCTGTGGGGACTGCTATGATCATGGTAGCTGCGGTGAAGTAGGCACGGGTATCAACGTCTAAGCCCACAGTAAACATATGATGAGCCCAAACAAGAAATCCAAGAACACCTATACTGATCATGGCATAAACCATGCCTAGATACCCGAAGACCGGTTTTCCCGAAAAAGTCGAAACGATATGACTTATGATACCGGATCCAGGCAGAATGGGAATATACACCTCTGGATGACCGAAGAACCGAAAGAGATGCTGGTATAATATGGGGTCCCCCCCTCCTGCGGGATCAGAAAAGGTTGTATTAAAGTTTCGATCGGTTAATAACATTGTAATAGCCCCTGCCAGTACCGGAAGTGATAATAAAAGTGGGAATGCTGTTACTGGAACGGACCACACAAATAGGGGTGATCTATGCATAGTCATTCCAGGTCCACGCATGTTGGAGATAGTTGTTATAAAATTTATAGAACCTAAAATGGATGAAACACCAGATAGATGAAGACTAGAAATTGCTGAATCAACTGCTCCTCCAGAATGGCTGGTAATACCACTTAAGGGCGGATAGACCGTCCACCCAGTGCCGCTACCCACTTCTACTAAGGCTGAGCTTAATAGGAGCAAGAGACTTGGTGGCAACAACCAGAATGAAATATTATTTAATCGTGGAAATGCCATGTCAGGTGCACCTATCAGAATCGGAACAGACCAATTACCAGATCCACCTATCATCGCCGGCATAACCATAAAAAAGATCATTAAAAAAGCGTGAGCCGTTATTAAAACATTATAAAGTTGATGATTCCCACCAAGAATTTGATCGCCGGGTCGTGCTAATTCCATACGAATCAATACTGAGAAGCATGTGCCCATCACTCCAGCAATGGCACCGAAGATGAGATATAGAGTCCCTATATCCTTGTGGTTGGTGGAGAACAGCCATCGGACCGGATTTGTCATAAAATGGAGAATCTTTCGTTTCCTTCCTTATCAGAGAGGGGCCCCTTCTTAGGGAGCGGGGCTTTTTTCTTGAAAAAGAGGGAGTGAGAGGGTAAGGAAAGAGGGGTGGGGAAGGTCCGGGAAAGCCCTCACTTTATTGATGGGAAATTTGGATCCCCTTTTCCTCTCCACCCCTCCCCCCAGGTTCAGGAGAGGGTCAACGCAAGGATCTTACTTCGAAGCAATCTCTGGAGTTTTCCCTTATCCGAACGGGTCTTGCAAGAAAAGATGATTTCATATTGAGCTCCAAATATACGCTATTGGGATAGGATGGTTCCCACTAGCTCTCCCCCCTAAGAACCGCACGTGCGAGTTCCCCCGCATACGGCTCAAGTGGCGAAGGTTTGAAGACGCTCGGCCAACAACGTAAAGGAAGGGGGCGCGAAAGCCGTTGCGCTAACGACGCGCATCCGCTGGGAGAGGAACGAATCCTTCGCACTTGGTAAGCGCTTCGCTGTAGCCAAGCTTACAGCTAGCCTATCGCCTAGAGCCAAGCTTCGACCGCGACTGCTCGTCGCTTCTGGGCGCCTTATTCCGTCACCCGAGATCCAAGTCAGCACCGGCAAAGATCTCTTGATTCCTCGCGGCCGGGCCGCGACAAGCTACCTGTCGCCTATCTCACCCCCTTTCTTTTCTTATTGCGAGACCTAGATCATTTACGGCGATAAAGAGAGGCCAGGCCACATTCTCGTCGGCGATACAAACATCGTCTCCAAGAATGGCATACCTAGTAAAGCGCTGTCCTGGGTACACCTTTTCTGCACAATAAAACATCACTTAGTGATGTGTTAAAGTGAAGAGAGGCCAAGAAGACAGAAAGCCAAGAGGTTGTCCTACTCTAAAGAATACGACACCTCGAACTGAGCGAAGAAAGGTACTTCAAAGATAGATCTGCTGAAGATTGCATCTAAACAATCTCCAACAGACTTACCAAAGAAAGTTCTAATAAGGTTAGTCTTCAGACTTAGGGGCCACCTATCGGTGGCAGACTTCAAGTCAAAAGAATAAACCTTACTGAAACCTTTTCATCTATCCAACGAACGGTCGGAGCTGATTAAAAGTTCCATCCATTGGAATAGACCGAAGCGATGAGGAAATCATGAAGAGGCTTCAATACCCTTTGATTCACAAAGTTACCTATGGCAAATATCCGTCTCTTACCAGCGCCAGCCTCGGTAGATTGCGATAGTCTACCAGGGGAGCCTGAGTCAATAGACTCACCGAAGTGTCTAGTCTAGACCCGAAAGAGAGTTGATGGTACTCTCAGCGGTCTCTGTAGACTATGGAGATATCTCTTCATTCTTTTGGTTAGAAGGGTCTCGGATAAAGGGGACCTTAGAGGAAACCCTGCATCATAGTCACAATGGCTATTGATGTACAAACCAAACGATTTCATGACGCAGATGGTAGGGTAGAATATTCCTCCACGCGTCTTTTCACCTTTACGGCCTCCACGAAGGTCTCGCTTTCCAGGCTCCCAACGTACCCCTTGACACAAGGGAGTTGAGAGAAAACTAGGACAGTACCTTAGGATCAGGTCTTTAGATAAAGCGACAATATCATTTCTTAATTGAGACTGTCTTGGCAGACCGGTGGAAGGGGTGACTATCGATTTCAATATCGATCTGTCAATCCGTTTCGCCAGGCGAAGAGCCCGACAAAGACTAAAGAGATATATGAACCCATAAGTCGGCCTTCAGATCCTTCTTCATAATCATTTTGTGATGGAAGGAAGGTATAATGGTATCCTGACCTCGTCAGAGACACTGGCACAGGTAATAAACTGTGCGACTTACTGACCCCTGCATACGCTTGCTTACAGCAAGTTGCTGTTTGTTTTTCTTATAAAGCAGTAAACAGAGGGCTAGATCGTCGGTTTAACTGAATTACCTGTTTGGCAACGAGGTATGCTCCTATACAGAGTTCCTTGGTCAGACCGTCGGTAGCTATTATTAGTATTATCTTTTGATAGATACTAATAGCCCAAGATTTTCAAAAATCTTGTGCCATTTGATGGTCTTAAGATACAACAGTTTGTCAAACAAATACCTGGAAGAATTCTCATGTCTTTCCTTATCAGGTTTGGGTACCTGATGCAGAAGTCAGTCATTGGACTAACCTCCACTGGGACCAGATCACCGCCCTCAAATGTCAATACTAAAGTATAAGGCATTTGCGAATCCAACCGGATTCATTTGACAAACTGGTGTATCTTAATAAACACCAAAACTCGCCTAAACGACTGAATGTCGCATCAGTCGTGGGGGGGCACCTAGTTAACC